TATTTTTCTGTCCGTGAGGATCCCGCCAGAGCGCCTTCTACTTCTAATAGTAAGAATAGTAATAGGCCATGAACTAGATCAGAATCATTCTCAACGAATCCATAAGAAGTGATCCAATTTTTTTCATCGTGTCTGGATGAAGACCAAAGATCTTGAGCGACCGATCCGGCAGAACAACTCAAAAGATAAAGAAGTATCGTGAATTTCTTCATGCTCGTTCCAAGTTCGAAGTACCATTTGTACAAATAAGAATCCCCTCCCTTACATGATTTCTTCTTCATATAGATAGATATAGGATCTATGGGGCAATTACTTAGAAGTACATTTTGTGTAACAGCCCTTCCTATCTGATAGAAAAGGATCCCATGATCCTGAACCGATCTTATCTGGGATCGAAAATCCCAAGTTTTTCTATGAAGAGCTGATCTAATTGTATTAGTTTCTATAATGGATTTCTTCTGTGTAATACTAATCGATAGGGCCTCATTTATAAGTGCTACAAGATCTCGCGCATTGGAACCCATGGTTATGGACCCGAATCCGTTAGTATGGAACATCTTCTTTTCCAAGTGAAATCCCCTAGTATATGAAAGAATGAAAAAGTGCTTTCGTTGTTGTGGAAGAAGAAGCCTTCGTATCTTAATGCATGTATTTAATTTATTCGGAGCTATTAGAGCGGGATCCACTTTTTGGGGAATATGAGTCGAAGCAATAACAAGAATCTTTCCAGTGGAACATCTTTCACAATCCCTGGAGAGATAGTTCTCTAATAGACCGAGGGATAAGTAATTCGACTCATTCACATGCAGATCATGAATGTTTGGAATCCATATTATGCAAGGAGACATTGCTTTTGCTAATTCGAATTGAAGGGTGATATCAAATCGGTCTATTTTCGGCGTCATATACATAGTTAGCACATTCGTCATAGTTAGCAGCTCCGTATCAATATCAAGGTCATCATCACTATCATCAATATCGTCACTATCATCAATATCGATATCGTCACTATCATCAATATCGATATCGTCAATAAGATAACCTTTAGGCTTGTCATCCAGGAACTTGTTCGGAAATACCGTAATGAAAGGAACATAGGAGTTTGTCGCTAGGTATTTGACCAAACAGGATCGTCCAGTTCCTATAGAACCTATCACTAAAATACCTCTAGAAGGGGATAGGGCTAAGCGGAGCGAAAAGGGTTTTCCATGAGGAGATGGGGAATGAAAACTATTAGCCCCACACGAGGTTTGTGAATAAGTGATTGTCTGATAATGAGCAAGGAATATCCGTCTTTCTGCTAAACAGGATCTATTGAACTCATAATTCATTAGATCCTTTTGATGAATGTCAACTAAGTATCGTAAGGAAATTGATCCCGGTTGTTCAATCATTTGATAACCAGAGTCATTCTTTAATAAATGATCACTATGAGTCAGACTCAATAGAATTTGATCAATCCTTTTTTCTGTCGTTAAGGCGGAGAACTGAACCAAGAATTCTCTTTCTTCATCATCAATCGAATCACTGTTCGCGACCCAGAATTCTATTTTCTCATCAATCCAATCACCGTTCACGTTTTTTCTTTTTCTTATCAATGAATAGATCTCTTTACTTGTACGACTTAGATGTCTCGTATTTCTCGAAAAAAGGATTCGATTGATGGGATTTGGTATGATACTTACAAGATCGATGAGATTGATCTTCCAATATTTATTCTTAGAACGTATTGATTTGACCCCATAAGCGGGACCACCACCCAATAGCATGTTGCCACCAGAAGCATAACCCCGTATTTCTTCCAGAGAATCTCCTAATTGTTCCAGAACAACTAGAAAGAGATTCTTTAACCAGAAAGGATTCAGTTCAGATGTAGGATACCTATCCAGAAGTTTTCGAAATTCCATCATGTATGATGGAATCATCAAAGATTTGATCTTTTCTAACTCTGTCTGTAACTCACTAGAGGCTCGGGAAACAAAGAGAAGATGTATACGAACGAGATATCCAGCAACAAGAAGAAGGAAAAAGATGGAATAGAGGAACTCCCGAGCATTTGTTGATCTCAGATGTGCCCATATCAATGGAACGGGTGACTCATTATTTCGATAAATCATTTCTTCGGACAGAAGAAGATTCTGTAAAAATTGACTCGAAATCTCACTTATCGGAGTCCATTGTGTAAGAATCTTCTGAGGAATTGGCCGTGGTATATCTGATCCATGCATCATATCATGAAAAATGGATACAAATTTTTGACTACTACTCAGTATCGGCAATGGGTCTGAAAGAGTATCTAAAAGGGTGAAATTGAGATATTTGCACCCTGTCGAAGTAAGGAACCATGGCATATATGTTTGGAACAGATTCCATTTTGAGAGATTTGAAAAAGCACTATCTCGTTGAAAGGTTCTATACATCTGCCCTTTCTCAACGCATTTCTTTAGACAAAGACTCCGTTTTTTCCTCTTTCCGGATGGTAAATACTTCTCAGAACATG